TCGGGGGCATAATTCACATGGATATAGTAAGTCTTGCTTGGGCTGCTTTAATGGTAGTCTTTACATTTTCCCTTTCACTTGTAGTATGGGGAAGAAGTGGACTCTAGGGCTAGGGTAATTACTAATTGAATTGAGTTGAGTAATCAAACTGTATTAATAGTTTCATAATCCTTCTGCAAAGCGTTTTTCTTTCAAATATCTTCATTTTTAAATTCGACTGGAATCCAGTAAAGTAATGTAATAGATGACGAATAACCTTTCAATCAAACAAATAGTTAAATTAAATGATTCCCATCTTCGTATTTTGAAACTAAACGGAATACGCATGATATGCAATTTTTTCCAACCAAATTGAAATAGAGTATTTAGATGAACTAGCTCTTAACAGAATTATATATAAATATTACAATGAGGAGCAACCGACCCCTTTTTATTTGTTTCTCGCTTTACTGTTCAAAGAGGAAGTCGATCTGTTATTATGTAGATACGTATTTTATAAGATAAGAGTAAAGGTGGGCATTCAATTATATCATATTGATCGAAATCGGTCTAAACCAAATGAATGTACCAAAGTAAAGAACTCGAATTGGGGTACTATGTATATTACACATATGGGAGTTATATGTACATATATCAATATACAGATTACGGAGTGATCTACATTAAGCCATCTTTCTTTATACAGTCCAACTTTATTATTTTATATAATAATGTATAGTAGAATTATACACTAATAGATAGTATGGTAGAAAGGTTCCTATATTCCTTTCTACCATACTATCAAATCTCATATACGTCTGATTTTAATTCGCTCATTTTATTTAAGACGTGGAATTTGAATCCCTTTCATTTCTTCCATTATTGATAAGAACTAAGAAGTCAAGCTTGATTCAAATTAATCGTTTTGACTGACCGTTTTTACGTAAATGATAAGTAAAAAAGCAGTAGGAACTAGAATGAACAGTGCAGTAGCAATAAATGCGAGAATATTTACTTCCATAATTTCATCGTTTTTTTACTTCATAATTAATAACTCGGGATCTGATCCCATAGAGATTCTAAATCTTTATCCTGTAAATTCAATGGGAGAAATACATCCCGATGATATTGAATCGGATCAATATCATTGAATAACAATATCTGAGCTATCAAATCTATTCATCATCGAGAATGGAATAGTATAACATAGGAAGATCTTTTATCCATACGGAAGAAAAACCTAAAATGGAATTCCTGATCCAATTTAGAATCTCATTGAATTATTATTCTTTATTTTATCCATTCGTTATTTTCTATAACCTACCGTCTTATTTATAGAATCATATATATAATATAATAAAGGATGATCTGGCCCATCTTCCGCTTCCATTGGTCAAAAACCCAACCCAAATAGTAGAAGTAAAATGGAAAAAATAAGAAGAAAAGATCGAATATTTTGATAAATTAAAAAAGAAAAAATGAACTCTTTTTTTTTAGTTTGTTCTTTCTTCGATAGGACCTTCCCCGGAAATAAAAAAAGATTTCTCATTCCCTCACTAAGAGAAGAGAGGGTCTATCTTTTCTTTGGTTGCTCTTCCTTTTCTTAATTACTTAATTTAAATATTCCTTTCTTTCCTTGAACCGGCCCTGGGACACATATATCCAAAATGAAGTATGTAGTTTGAATGATATAAATAGATTGTTTCCTATTAGTAATTTAAGTTATCAAAAATTGGAGCTAGAAAGAGGCTTTAATATGAAAAAAAAAGTATTTTATCGAGGTAACTATGTGAAAAGTGCATTTTTTATCGTACAATAAACGAATCAAAATTTGTGTATATGCTCTAGTGAAAGTATATATATAAGTATTCGATTCCCTTCCACGGGTCAGGAGCAATCGAAAAAAACCAGACAAGGATTTCTTTTAATCCTAACTAAATAGGGTGCTACTCACAATTGTACCAATTCAATATGCCTATCCCCCTCGGTACTAATTGAAGTAATTGAAATTGTCGCATTGTATTTTCTCAATAAAAAATTCGAAACGGAAAAAAAAAGGACCCTATGGGAATTAGATCCCACTCTATGCCCCTTGACAGAAAATAAAAAAATGAATTGATGGAGTCATCGGATACTAGGTCGGGACTGACGGGGCTCGAACCCGCAGCTTCCGCCTTGACAGGGCGGTGCTCTGACCGATTGAACTACAATCCCAGAGAAATAAGGTATACAGCATACATATTATTAATGATTTGATTAAGACTAGTTTAATTTAGAATTGTCGTATTGTAACAGAGAAAGGAGTGATTGGTATATTAATATCCACATAGATATGGACTTTAGTGAGAACGACACGGATTACTAGAAATCCTATTGTCAAATCGTGTTAAATCGATTGATACGAAATCTTTCCAAAAAATATTTTGACTTGTTAATTCTTGTCCTATATTTTCGGATTATGATATGAATCCAGATAATTCATAAAATGAAGAATATATCGGAAAAAAACAAATAGGATATAAAATTAACCAGACGTTTCCGGCGGACAAATTTCTTATATTATGTAATCTCATGATGGATCGGTGAATTCTTGGGCCGAGCTGGATTTGAACCAGCGTAGACATATTGCCAACGAATTTACAGTCCGTCCCCATTAACCACTCGGGCATCGACCCAGGAAGAATCAAGTCTAGACTTATTGATAATACATGATCAACCTCCTTTCGTAGTACCCTACCCCCAGGGGAAGTCGAATCCCCGCTGCCTCCTTGAAAGAGAGATGTCCTGAACCACTAGACGATGGGGGCATATCTGCGATGCCCAACCGACATCATACTATATATACTCATAGTATGAATAGTTTTTTGTAATTGTCAATATAATGTAATGGTGTGACTAAATACGAATAAGTTTTCCACCTTTCCTTTCGCGATTCCGATAGAATATTTTTTCATTCATGGTTCATGAATGAAAAAAATTCTATATTCTATTTCTATATATAGATTCTATATCATTAGAATGGATAAACATTCCGAAATAATTATAATGTGTTATAATTAATAATTAATGAAGTATAGGATCGCTAGTGATTTGTCCGACAGAAAAGCCATTCTTCAACCTTCCCGCATCGATTCACGCATTGTTAAGATGCGATATTCCTATCTTACAGCTAGGAAATTAAGAAACAATAGAAAGTTTCTTTTTTTCTAAGAGCAGAGCTTGGATTTCAGGTACGAGTTGAATCTTTTCATTCCATACATTACATGATTTGATCACATATCAAATATCTTGGATCTATTTCAATTTGTGTATTAATCAAACGAATCTCGTTGTGATAGGGGTCAATAAAAGAAAAAAAAAGTAATTAGGTTTTAGCCTAGACTGACTAAAAAAAAAAAAGATATTCCCGAATGAGACACTATGAGCCTACTGTATGCACCTATGTAATGTAATATGTAGGTATATAATATATGTATATGTCTTCACATTGTCTCATTCAGGAATGGAATAAAATAGGCCCTTTTAACTCAGCGGTAGAGTAACGCCATGGTAAGGCGTAAGTCATCGGTTCAAATCCGATAAGGGGCTTTTTCCACAAAACTCTAGTTTCAATCTTCATTTTTTAGTGGATAATAGGGATATTTTTTTTATTAGAATGAGTTAATTAACTAATTATCATTATAAATATAATGAGATAGTATAGTGATTATAAAGTGTTCATTATAATGATAAATCACCCCGCTTATTGGGAAGACAACTATGTCACTACAGGCTATATTCTTACTCAACTCAGGTTTCATTATTCCATATTTTTGGTTCGAGGACATAGATATTCTACCTACTCAACCCCAATTATGAATCGCCAAATATTCCTACTTTTCCGTTATTCCAATCAAATCCATCATAAATATAAGAAATAAAAAAGGTAAGTGGACCTGACCTATTGAATCATGACTATATCAGCTATTCTGATATTCAAATTTGATAGAGATAGAATTGTAGCCTCGAAATTTTTTTTTCATTTCCTTTAGACTACGTCGCAAGAATTTAGAATTTGTCGATATTTCCGATTCAATCTTTTTTGGATCCTCCATAAGAATAAATTATTATTCCGTTCCTCCACTCCTCCACCCGAAACGTTTATTCTGAGTCACAAAATAAGAGACGTCTATTTTTGAATATCTTTCTTTGATTCAAAAAAAAAAAGGATCGGTTGCTTATATATAGATTTTTTTTATCTATCTATAGTTATAAATATAGATAGATCGGGTCGTGGCTTTATGTACCAAATATTTACATATTGATGCATCCTCTATTTTTGTTTCGACAATGGGATGGATAACGAGAACGGATACTAGAAAAAATAGAAAGATATTTGAATTTCCAGTCCACTATCCACTATATAGTATATAGTATTTAATTTACTATTTTATATTGCATATCATATTTCATTTAGAGACAGGGGGAAAATAAGGAATTTCCCCTCTTTTTCTGACAACAACAAGGTAAAGTAAATAAGCAAATAGTCCATTTTTTGGCTCGAACCATTCAAAAATATATTATACTTTGTAGTTTTCGATTCATCTGAAGGAAATATAAAAGAGAAAGAAGACAATAAAATAAAAAAAAATGAATTAAAATTGAAAAGTCATATCATATAAATTATATAGGGTACTGTAGTCGTTTAATATACTATAGAATAGAAATAAGTTGGAAGAATCCATAGAGATATTTATTGATTGATCTTTTCTCAATATCACAAACAAGATCCAAAAATAAGATTAGTTGGTGGAGCGGGTGTAGATAGGAGGAGCAACTGGTGATGGGAGCGGGGATCATTTGTTCAAAGCATAGTTCTTTCAAAAAATTCATCTGAGTTGAGTGATGAGTCATAAGACAATTCAAGATTCAGATAGTTATTCAGAATAAAAGAGGAAAAAATAATAGAATCGAACTCATGGATTTACCTAGGTCGGTTTATGACTCAATAGAAACAAGAAAGAAAGGATTTTTTTCTTCGA